CGAATAGAACCAACTATCATTAAGAATTTCATCTTTTGACCAAAAACAAGCAAGGGGCGGAATACCACAAAGAGAAAGTGTACCTAATAAAAAAGAGGTTTTAGTAATCGGTATATATTTTGTTAAACCACCCATAAAAACCATATTCTGACTTTTATCCGGAGAATAGCCAACAACAGTTTCCATTGAATGAATAACGGACCCAGACCCTAAAAATAATAATGCTTTTGAATAAGCATGAGTAATCAAATGAAATAAAGCACTTCGATAAGACCCCATTCCTAGAGCTAACATCATATAACCCAATTGAGACATTGTCGAATAGGCTAAACCCCTTTTAATGTCTTTTTGAGCAAGAGCTAAAGTAGCTCCTAATAATAGTGTGATTATGCCTATCAACGAGATGAAATTCATTATATAGGGTATAACCATGAAAAGAGGGAGAAGGCGAGCTACAAGAAAAATCCCCGCTGCTACCATAGTAGCAGCGTGTATAAGAGCCGAAATAGGAGTAGGTCCCTCCATAGCATCGGGTAACCACACATGAAGGGGAAATTGTGCAGATTTAGCAACCGCACCGGAAAATAATAAAGCAGCACACAAAGTAACAAAGGAAAAGTTGACTTCATTATTATAAATCAAGTTATTGAGTATTTCGAATAAATCCTGAAATTCAAAACTACCTGTTATCCAATAAAACCCTAAAATTCCTAATAATAAACCAAAATCCCCTACACGATTAGTTACAAATGCTTTTTGACAAGCATTTGCCGCAGGAGGTCGCGTAAACCAAAACCCTATTAATAGATAGGAACACATTCCAACTAATTCCCAAAAAAAATAAATTTGTATCAAATTTGAACTAGTAACTAATCCCAACATCGAAGTACTGAAAAAACTCATATAAGCAAAAAATCTCAAGTATCCTTGATCGTGAGCCATATAATTATCACTATAAATAAGAACCATGATTCCAACAGTAGTGATTAACATTAACATAATAGAAGTAAGTGGGTCGATCAAGCAGCCAAATTCTAAAGAAAAATCATTATCGAGTGTCCAAGACCATACATATTGGTGGATAGAACTGCTATTTATTTGCTGAATAGACAGATTAATTGAAAAAATCATGACTATACTTAACAATAAAATACTTGAAAAAGCCCACATACGACGAATATTTTTTGTTGCTGTCGGAAAAAGAAGAAGTCCCACTCCTATTAACATAGGAATTGGAAGTGGAACGAAAGGTAAAATCCACCCATATTGATATGTCTGTTGCATAAAAAAATTTAAATTCGTAATTGATTCTTTCCGATTTATCGGACCTTACTTCTTTTGAAAGGAGTCAATAAAAAAATGAAAATATGCACTAAGCTTAACCTAACTTAAATATAAAAAATAAAATTTTTTCATTTTTCTTTCTTTTTACTTATTCTTTCTCTTTCTGAATTTCTTCGAAATATTTCAAATATTCAAATCAAGAAGTTACAATTGGTCAAATCATACAAAAGACAAAGATTAATTATTAGTTTCCTTCGAATTTCAAAATGGAAGTGAAATTTTGACAAGTTACTAAAAATATTCTTCTTGTTTTTTATTTTTTAGAAAAATTTTCTGGGATTTTACCATATCGTTCATATTCCATTCTTTTCGAATTTTAGAAAAAAAAAATTATCTAGAAAAGCGCAGGTTTTTTTAAACAATAGATGTCTTTCACATCCAGCTATATCAACGAGTAATCTCTTAATTTTTATTTAAATGGCAGTTCCAAAAAAACGTACTTCTGCATCAAAAAAGCGTATTCGTAAAAATTTTTGGAAAAGGAAAGGCTATTGGGCGGCGTTAAAAGCGTTTTCTTTAGGGAAATCTCTTTCTACCGGGATTTCAAAAAGTTTTTTTGTGCGACAAACAAATAAAATAAAAAAATAAGTTATTAAGAAATAAAACAGAAAATCTTAGAAAAATATAAATTGACCTGACTTCAAAATTCACTTCTTCCGTTTCAAAAATAAAATTCGCAAATTCCATTTCCTGTTGAATTAATTCATAGGAAATGGAATTCTTCTGTTTTACTTTAAATTTAAACCGAATTCAAACAAAGTCTTTTTTTGACAAAAAACACACGATACTCACTTTCTTTTTAGTATAGTTTCTTTCCAGAATGGGAGTCTTATTTCCCCCAGCAACTTATTTGTACTATAAAAATATTTTTTTGCACAACTTGAAATCTCTCGCCATCAATTCACGCAAAAACACTTAGTGCAAATTTTATGGATAAATATGTGTGAATTTTGAATAATCTAAAATAGGTTTTTTGTTCATTGATAAAACTTATTTTTTGGTTGCACTTTTTAAAATGAAATAAATCAAAAACGCTTAATTTTAAAAATGTTTTTGGGGGGAAAGGTTCTATCCCTTAATTCATAGTAAGACTTTCTGGTTTTACAAGAATTCAAGTAAAGAAAAGAAGAGTCTCAAATACACAATAAAACCCTAAACTAATATAATGAACCTTCAAGGACATATTTGAACAGATTTTTATTCATTGATTTGAATCTTTCCTAAAAATAAAATATTGCACCCAATTGAATTCTTAAATCTAGACGATTGCTTATTCCTTATTCATAGGCTATTATGAGTATGAGGTCAAGACAAGCCGCTATGGTGAAATTGGTAGACACGCTGCTCTTAGGAAGCAGTGCTAGAGCATCTCGGTTCGAGTCCGAGTAGCGGCAGGCCATTTCCTAAAAAAATCAAATAGATCCTATAATGAATAATGAATTCAATTGCCGATTTCTATTTTATAATTAAGGAACTCTTTTTTATGATATTTTCAACTTTAGAGCATATATTAACTCATATTTCTTTTTCGACTGTTGCCATTTTAATTACAATTCATTTGATAACCTTTTTTGTCGATGAAATCGTAAAACTATATGATTCATCCGAAAAGGGCATGATAACGACCTTTTTGTGTATAACAGGATTATTAATTTCTCGTTGGATTTATTCGAAACAGTTTCCACTAAGTGATTTATATGAATCGTTAATCTTTCTTTCATGGAGTTTTTCCTTTATTTATATAGTTCCGTATTTCAGAAAAAATCAAAATTTTCTAAGCACAATAATAGGTCCAAGTGCTATTTTTTCCCAGGGCTTTGCTACCTCAGGCCTTTTAACTGAAATACACGAATCAAAAATATTAGTACCTGCTCTTCAATCCGAGTGGTTAATAATGCATGTAAGTATGATGATATTGGGATATGTGGCCCTTTTATGTGGATCATTATTATCCGTATCACTTCTAGTCATTACAGTTCGAAAAAATAGAAAATTTTTTTCTACGAGTAATCGTTTATTAAATTTAAATAAATCATTTTTCCTTGGTAAAGTCGAATACATAAATGAAGGAAAAAATCTTTTTAAAAAAACTTCTTTTTTTTCTCCAAGTAATTATTATAAGTCGCAATTGATTCAACAATTGGATTATTGGAGTTATCGGGTTATTAGTCTAGGATTTCTCTTTTTAACGATAGGAATTCTTTCTGGAGCAGTATGGGCTAATGAAGCATGGGGGTCCTATTGGAGTTGGGATCCAAAAGAAACTTGGGCTTTTATTACTTGGATCATATTTGCAATTTATTTACATACTCAAACAAATCTAAAATTGAAGGGTACAAATTCAGCAATTGTAGCGTTTATTGGATTTCTTATAATTTGGATATGCTATTTTGGAGTAAATCTATTAGGAATAGGATTACATAGTTATGGTTCATTTACATTAACATCTAATTAAATTCAAAAAGGAGTTCTTACCACTTACCAATAGGAATAGAAAAGCATATAACGCATATCAAACTTTGTGTGAACTAGCGAGAGCCCCGCGAATCAGGGTCACGGCGCTCTGGCTAGTTCATTTTAATTAACACAAGAGAAGAAAAAGCGTTTTTTTTTGTCATTGTACAACGAACCTTTTTGTAAATGATAAGATTTTTTTTTCATTTTTTTATAAATAAAAAACTATCTAAAAAAAGAATTAGATAGGATAACTTCAACCTTTTCAACTGATAGTGAAAGAACGAAATCGGGGTACATACCAATACCGAGTACAGGTAAAAAAATAGAGATCGAAAGAAATAACTCTCGCGGACCAGAATCAAAAAAAGAAAAGTTTTGGCCATTAAATATCTTGTATCCATAGAACATCTGACGTAACATAGATAATAAATAAATAGGGGTTAATATAATTCCAATTGCCATTACAAAAGTAATTAAGATTTTTGTCATTAAAAGGAATTTTGGACTAGTAATTAGTCCAAAAAACACTATTAATTCGGCAACAAAACCACTCATACCTGGTAATGCGAGGGAAGCCATCGAAAAGCTACTCAATATCGTGAACATTTTTGGCATTGGGATAGCTATTCCACCCATTTCGTCAAGATAAAGAAGACGTATTCTATCATAAGTTGTTCCAGCCAAGAAAAAAAGTGCAGCACCGATAAATCCATGAGAGATTATTTGTAAAAGGGCCCCATTGAGTCCCATATCTGTGATAGAACCAATTCCTATAATTATGAAACCCATATGAGATACAGAGGAATAGGCTATTCTTTTTTTTAAATTTCGTTGACCAAGAGATGTTGAAGCTGCATAGATTATTTGTATTGCGCCCACTATTATCAACCAAGGAGAAAATAGAGAATGAGCATGAGGAAATAATTCCATATTGATTCGAACTAATCCATACGCTCCCATTTTTAATAAGATTCCTGCTAGAAGCATACAAGTACTATAATGCGCTTCTCCGTGGGTATCTGGTAACCATGTATGTAGGGGTATGATTGGTAATTTCACAGCAAAAGCAAGAAAAAATCCAATATAAAATAATATTTCCAAGGCCACAGGGTAGGACTGATTAGCCAATATTTGAAAATTTAATATTGGTTCAGTAGAACTATATAAAGCGACGCCCAGAACTCCCATTAAAAGAAAAA